TGGAGTTGGACAAGGGACTGCTGCGGGCCAAGCCGTAGAAGGTATCGCGAGACAACCAGAAGCAGAGGGTAAAATACGAGGTACTTTATTGCTTAGTCTGGCTTTTATGGAAGCTTTAACAATTTATGGACTGGTCGTGGCATTAGCGCTTTTATTTGCAAATCCTTTTGTTTAATCCTCGAAATAAATGGGAAAGTCTTATTTTGATCTTTCTTATTTTATTATCTTAGATTTGCCGCTTGATTTTTCAAATTATATCAAGATTTCAATCCTACAATAACTTTAACTTATTCGTTGAGATAATACAATACCCCGTGGGAAGGACTAATTTGAGGATCAGGAATTAGCGGATCCACTCGCTTTTTTCCTTCCCGTTCTCGGTCCAATGGAACCCCCTTTTTTAGTACGCCTTGCAACGAACGAGATATATCGTAATTGATATGATACCTGGCCTGGGACCTAATTATAATTAAGTATTTTTTTTTTGGGGGGGGAGTTCAATTGAAATTAAATAGATTGAGAAATATGGAAAAAAATAAAATCAACAAAGGGTGAAGTAATACAAAAAGAACTCTGTTCAATTTAGTCAGTCCTATCTATAAGAGGAGATCATATGAAAAATGTAACCGATTCTTTCGTTTCCTTGGGTCACTGGCCGTCCGCCGGGAGTTTCGGATTTAATACCGATATTTTAGCAACAAATCCAATAAATCTAAGTGTAGTCCTTGGTGTATTGATTTTTTTTGGAAAGGGAGTGTGTGCGAGTTGTTTATTTCAAGAATAAGCTGGATCTAACCAGCTGCACTTTTTTCTTTATAACTAGGAAAGAAAGGTGCACGATCCCGCGAATTACTTCTGAATCAATTCAGAAATCATATGTACGAACCGTAGCATTTCGTGATTCGTTGGTAAATACACTTTGATTCTCTATTAACCAATAATATGGGGCCCTAAACATGGTTAAAGCTAAATTGTTTGAAGTCTGGGCGCAACATTGGTGTTCTTTCTACCACTATGTTAGTATGGCGAGAGTTTCAAAACGAATCCTTGCATTTTATCCGATATAGAACACTCATATCGATAAAATGATTTGTGAACCTTTTATTGTTACTGAAAAACGGGAATCCCCTCCTTTTTTTATCCAATGCGGAATCGACGACCTATGTATAAAGTAAGCGGAATTTTTTGGATTTGAATAAAAAAAAAGAAACAACTTTGCCGATAATTACAGATTTTTTGTCTGGTCGGAAGAGTCCTCCGAATATTCTGGTCTTGGATCAACGATCCGTTTCAATATTTTTGAATCCGAACAGAAAAGAGAGGATAAGCTCATTATATTATATATATAAAAAAAAAATATAAATAAAAAAGTGATACGGGAATGCCCCATAAGTAAGTGAGCGTGAGAGCCAAATGAATCGAAAGATTCCTGTTTGGTTCGGGAAGAGGTCATGGAATTGTTAAAATTAATTGTAATGGGAAGATAATCTACTTTCATTAAGTGATTTATTAGATAATCGAAAACAGAGAATCTTGAGTACTATTCGAAATTCAGAAGAGCTACGCAAAGGGTCCATTGAAAGGTTGGAAAAGGCCAAGGCCCGCTTACGAAAAGTTAAAATAGAAGCGGATGAGTTTCGAGTGAATGGATATTCCGAGATAGAACGAGAAAAATGGAATTTGATTAATTCAACTTATCAGAATTTGGAACGATTAGAAAATTACAAAAATGAAACCATTCAGTTTGAACAACAAAGAGCGATTAATCAAGTCAGACAACGCGTTTTTCAACAAGCCTTACAAGGAGCTCTAGGAACTCTGAATAGTTGTTTGAACAACGAGTTACATTTACGCACTATCGGTGCTAATATTCGTATGTTTGGGGCGATGAAAGAAATAACTGATTAGTCCTTCTACTGTAGGTATTATTTATTGATTTTTCCTTTGCTTCTGAAAAAGAATTAAGCAAGACTCATGGCAACCCTTAGAGCCGACGAAATTAGTAATATTATCCGTGAACGTATTGAGCAATATAATAGAGAAGTCAAGATTGTGAATACTGGCACCGTACTTCAAGTAGGTGATGGCATTGCTCGTATTCATGGTCTTGATGAAGTAATGGCAGGTGAATTAGTAGAATTTGAAGAGGGTACAATAGGCATTGCTCTTAATTTGGAATCCAATAATGTTGGTGTTGTGTTAATGGGTGACGGTTTGATGATACAAGAGGGAAGTTCTGTAAAAGCAACAGGAAGAATTGCTCAGATACCAGTGAGCGAGGCTTATTTGGGTCGTGTTATAAATGCTCTTGCTAAACCTATTGATGGTAGGGGCGAGATTTCAGCTTCGGAATCTCGGTTAATTGAATCGCCCGCCCCAGGTATTATTTCGAGACGTTCCGTATATGAGCCTATGCAAACCGGACTTATTGCTATTGATTCGATGATTCCTATAGGACGCGGTCAGCGAGAATTAATTATTGGGGACAGACAGACCGGTA